TTCAATGAGGACTTGGTTCATCCGACACGTACACGTCATGGGCATCCCGCCTTTCTATGTTCTATAGACTTGTATGTAACTATTGAGAGTGAAGATATTCTACATAATGTGAATATTCCACCCAAAAGTTTGCTTTTAGTTCAAAACGATCAATATGTAGAATCAGAACAAGTAATTGCTGAGATTCGCGCAGGAATATCCACTTTGAATTTTAAAGAGAAGGTTCGAAAACATATTTATTCTGATTCAGACGGAGAAATGCACTGGAGTACCGATGTCTATCATGCACCCGAATTTACATATGGTAATGTTCATCTATTACCAAAAACAAGTCATTTATGGATATTATTAGGAGGGCCGTGCAGGTCCAGTCTAGTCTACCTTTCGATCCACAAGGATCAGGATCAAATGAATGCGCATTCTCTTTCTGGCAAGCGAAGATATACTTCTAACCTCTCAGTAACCAATGATCAGGCGAGGCAGAAATTGTTTAGTTCGGATTTTTATGGTCAAAAAGAAGATAGGATTCCTGATTATTCAGACCTTAATCGAATCATATGTACTGGTCAGTATAATCTCGTATATTCGCCTATTCTTCACGGGAATTCTGATTTATTGTCAAAAAGGCGAAGAAATAAATTCATCATTCCACTACACTCGATTCAAGAACTCGAGAATGAACTAATGCCCTGTTCAGGTATCTCGATTGAAATCCCCGTAAATGGTATTTTCCGTCGAAATAGTATTCTTGCTTATTTCGATGATCCTCGATACAGAAGAAAGAGTTCGGGCATTATTAAATATGGGACTATAGAAACGCATTCAGTCATCAAAAAAGAGGATTTGATTGAGTATCGAGGAGTCAAGGAATTTAGGCCAAAATACCAAATGAAAGTAGATCGATTTTTTTTCATTCCTGAAGAGGTGCATATCTTGCCCGGATCTTCTTCCATAATGGTACGGAACAATAGTATCGTTGGGGTCGATACACAAATCACCTTAAATCTAAGAAGCCGAGTCGGTGGGTTGGTCCGGGTGGAGAGAAAAAAAAAACGAATTGAACTGAAAATCTTTTCTGGAGATATCCATTTTCCTGGAGAGACGGATAAGATATCCAGACATACCGGCGTTTTGATACCACCAGGAACAGGAAAAAGAAATTCCAAGGAATACAAAAAAGTTAAAAATTGGATCTATGTCCAACGAATTACACCTAGTAAGAAAAGGTTTTTTGTTTTAGTTCGACCTGTCGTCACATATGAAATAACGGACGGTATAAATTTAGGAACCCTTTTTCCACCGGATCCATTGCAGGAAAGGGATAATGTGCAACTTCGAATTGTCAATTATATCCTTTATGGAAATGGCAAACCGATTCGAGGAATTTCTGACACAAGTATTCAATTAGTTCGGACTTGTTTAGTATTGAATTGGAACCAAGACAAAAAAAGTTCTTCTTGCGAAGAAGCCCGTGCTTCTTTTGTTGAAATAAGGACAAATGGTTTGATTCGACATTTCCTAAGAATCAACTTAGTGAAATCCCCTATTTCGTATATCGGAAAAAGGAATGATCCGTCGGGGTCAGGATTGCTCTCTGATAATGGATCAGATTGTACCAATATCAACCCCTTTTCTGCCATTTATTCCTATTCCAAGGCAAAAATTCAACAATCTCTTAACCAACCTCAAGGAACTATTCATACGTTGTTGAATAGAAATAAGGAATGTCAGTCGTTGATAATTTTGTCAGCAGCCAATTGTTCTCGAATGGAGCCATTCAAAGATGTAAAATATCACAGTGTGATAAAAGAATCAATTAAAAAAGATCCCCTAATTCCAATTAGGAATTCATTGGGCCCTTTAGGAACATGCCTTCCAATTGAGAATTTTTATTCATCTTACCATTTAATAACTCATAATCAGATCTTAGTAACTAAATATTTGCAACTTGACAATTTAAAACAGACTTTTCAAGTGATTAAATTAAAATATTATTTAATGGATGAAAATGGAAAAATTTTTAATCCCGATCCATGCCGTAACATTATTTTAAATCCAGTCAATTTGAATTGGTCTTTTCTCCATCACAATTATTGTGCAGAGACATCTAAAATAATTAGTCTTGGACAGTTTATTTGTGAAAATGTATGTATAGCCAAAAATGGACCGCCCCTCAAATCGGGTCAAGTTATACTTGTTCAAGTTGACTCGATAGTGATACGATCAGCTAAGCCTTATTTGGCCACCCCCGGAGCAACTGTTCATGGCCATTATGGGGAAACCCTTTACGAAGGAGATACATTAGTTACATTTATATATGAAAAATCGAGATCTGGTGATATAACACAGGGTCTTCCAAAAGTAGAACAGGTCTTAGAAGTGCGTTCGATTGATTCAATATCCATGAATCTAGAAAAGAGGGTTGAGAGTTGGAACAAATGTATACCAAGAATTCTTGGAATTCCTTGGGGATTCTTGATTGGTGCTGAGCTAACTATAG